GAATTACTTTTTCGAGAAATACGAGACATCTAAGTCATACAAGTAAAGAGATTTATTCATTGATAAGAAAAAGAAAAAACGTGAACGGGGATTGGATTGATGATAAAATAGAATCCTTGGTCGCGAACAGTGATTCGATTGATGATAAAGAAAGAGAATTCTTGGTTCTGTTCGCCACCTTAACGACAGAAAAAAGGATTGATCAAATTCTATTGAGTCTGACTCATAGTGATCATTTATCAAAGAATGACTCTGGTTATCAAATGATTGAAGAGCCGGGAGCAATTTACTTACGATACTTAGTTGACATTCATAAAAAGTATCTAATGAATTATGAGTTCAATACACCCTGTTTAGCAGAAAGACGGATATTCCTTGCTCATTATCAGACAATCACTTATTCACAAACCTCGTGTGGGGCGAATAGTTTTCATTTCCCATCTCATGGAAAACCCTTTTCGCTCCGCTTAGCCCTATCCCCCTCTAGGGGTATTTTAGTGATAGGTTCTATAGGAACCGGACGATCCTATTTGGTCAAATACCTAGCAACAAACTCCTATGTTCCTTTCATTACAGTATTTCTGAACAAGTTCCTGGATAACAAGCCTAAGGGTTTTCTTATTGATGATAGTGACGATATTGATGCTAGTGGCGATATTGATGTGAGTGACGATATCGACCGTGACCTTGATACGGAGCTGGAGTTTCTAACTAGGATGAATGCTAGGATGAATGCGCTAACTGTGGATATGATGCCGGAAATAGACCGGTTTTATATCACCCTTCAATTCGAATTAGCAAAAGCAATGTCTCCTTGCATAATATGGATTCCAAACATTCATGATCTGGATGTGAATGAGTCGAATTACTTATCTCTCGGTCTATTAGTGAACCATCTCTCCAGGGATTGTGAAAGATGTTCCACTAGAAATATTCTTGTTATTGCTTCGACCCATATTCCCCAAAAAGTGGATCCTGCTCTAATAGCCCCGAATAAATTAAATACATGCATTAAGATACGAAGACTTCTTATTCCACAACAACGAAAGCACTTTTTCACTCTTTCATATACTAGGGGATTTCGCTTGGAAAAGAAAATGTTCCATACTAATGGATTCGGGTCCATAACAATGGGTTCCGATGTACGAGATCTTGTAGCACTTACCAATGAGGCCCTATCGATTAGTATTACACAGAAAAAATCTATTCTAGACACTAATAGAATTAGATCCGCTCTTCATCGACAAACTTGGGATTTGCGATCCCAGGTAAGATCGGTTCAGGATCATGGGATCCTTTTCTATCAGATAGGAAGGGCTGTTGCACAAAATGTATTTCTAAGTAATTGCCCCATAGATCCTATATCTATCTATATGAAAAAAAAATCATGTAACGAAGGGGATTCTTATTTGTACAAATGGTACTTCGAACTTGGAACGAGCATAAAGAAATTAACGATACTTCTTTATCTTTTGAGTTGTTCTGCCGGATCGGTTGCTCAAGACCTTTGGTCTCTACCCGGACCCGATGAAAAAAATGGGATCACTTATTATGGACTTGTTGAGAATGATTCTGATCTAGTTCACGGCCTATTAGAAGTAGAAGGCGCTCTGGTGGGATCCTCACGGACAGAAAAAGATGGCAGTCAGTTTGATAATGATCGAGTGACATTGCTTCTTCGACCCGAACCAAGGAGTCCCTTAGATATGATGCAAAATGGATCTTGTTCTATCCTTGATCAGAGATTTCTCTATGAAAAATACGAATCGGGGTTTGAAGAAGGGGAAGGAGTCCTCGACCCGCAACAGATAGAGGAAGATTTATTCAATCACATAGTTTGGGCTCCTAGAATATGGAGCCTTTGGGGCTTTCTATTTGATTGTATCGAAAGGCCCAATGAATTGGGATTTCCCTATTGGGCCAGGTCATTTCGGGGCAAGCGGATCATTTATGATGAAGAGGATGAGCTTCAAGAGAATGATTCGGAGTTCTTGCAGAGTGGAACCATGCAGTACGAGATACGAGATAGATCTTCCAAAGAACAAGGCTTTTTTCGAATAAGCCAATTCATTTGGGACCCTGCGGATCCACTCTTTTTCCTATTCAAAGATCAGCCCTTTGTCTCTGTCTTTTCACATCGAGAATTCTTTGCGGATGAAGAGATGTCAAAGGGGCTTCTTACTTCCCAAACGGATCCTCCTACATCTATATATAAGCGCTGGTTTATCAAGAATACGCAAGAAAAGCACTTCGAATTGTTGATTCATCGCCAGAGATGGCTTAGAACCAATAGTTCATTATCTAATGGATTTTTCCGTTCTAATACTCTATCCGAGAGTTATCAGTATTTATCAAACCTGTTCCTATCTAACGGAACGCTATTGGATCAAATGACAAAGGCATTGTTGAGAAAAAGATGGCTTTTCCCGGATGAAATGAAAATTGGATTCATGTAATAGGAGAAAGGTTTCCCACCCCTTAGCCTGAAAGATATGTGGCC